ATTGCGCTTCAACTATATCAACTGTACTTGAACTGTTAGATAATCCTAGTCGGTGATAACATCACTGCTACCATCTCTATTACAGAACCGTACATGAGATTTTCATCTCATACGGCTCCTCAAGGGTCACAGATAAATCTAAAGACCTGTTCAATATTCTTTAATCTTAATATGTTTGTACGATAGATAAACTAAAAATCTATTGTAAGGTCCCGAATTAGACCAATGGAATTCTGTCTGCTATAGAATATAGTTCTAATAAACCGTGCTTCGGAATTGATCTCATCTTTTTTTTAACAATTCAATTGTTCTTTAGTTGAGTAATAACTTAAAGTTGAGTAATAACTTAATCCTTGAATAAAATATTTTTTGTAGCAATTTTTATTAATAGATTAATAGAGATTTCAACCTATTATTTTTGATTACAAAAATTAGACATTAGTTCATGAATCAGGATACGAATTCTAATTCTTTAAAGTTCTATGATAGGAAAGAAAGAAAAAAGCTGTCTTTGTTTTCTATTCTTTCTATTTTTTTGTTCCTATTCTCCTTTCTCATAAAAGGGGAGACGTAAAAAAGGGTAAAGGATTACTTCGTTCTTGATAGTTATTTACTTAATTGGGGATAGGAGCCTACTCTGGATCGAAATCATGGGGAGTACTGCTTGGTCGTTTCTACTAACTTAAAGCCCCAATTGGATTTTCTTGATGTCGAAATATCCGGTTGGATCATTTTCGTTATTTACATTACTAATCTTTTTTGTATCTTGGTGTTCCTAATCATCCACTCTTTTTTGCTCAATCCCTTATTATTCTTATAGTAATACAACTATGGGAATAGATAGTAAAAATTTTCTAGAGTTGGCTCTTTTATTTTAAACCCGCTTCAAGCCATGATGACTAATCAATCAAAAGCTTGGGGTTAAACAGTATAGACTGCTGTTTCCTTTTCATTTAACTCTTGTACATAGGCAATGAGACTCCATTTTTTACTGCGAATTTTAAAGCTGTTTTCTCTCACTCATATAACTATCTGGTTTAGTTCATCAATTTAACTGATGAATAAAAAAAGAAAAATGGATTCAATTCATTTCACTTTTTTACTAGAAACGAAAAATGAAATAAAAGAAAGTTTATGTTTTAACGAATCACACGTAGAGATATTGATAACACACATAGAGTTAATGGTATTTCATAACTAATTGATTGAGCAGCAGCTCGTAGACCACCTAAAAAGGAATATTTATTATTTGATCCATATCCTGACATAAGAAGTCCAATGGGAGCAATACTTGAAATAGCAATCCATAAAAAAACGCCTATACTGAGATCGGCTAGAACAAGATGATAGCCAAAAGGAATTACTGAATAACTTAACAAAATAGATATGACAGCTAGGGAGGGGCCAATACTAAATAAACTAATATTTCCTCGAGATGGAAGAAGATTCTCTTTGAAAAGCAATTTTGTCCCATCTGCTAGAGCTTGAAGAACCCCCAATGGGCCGGCATATTCAGGGCCAATACGTTGTTGTATCCCGGCGGATATTTCTCTTTCTAACCAAACAATTATGAGTACGCCTATTGTAATTCCTAATACAGTAGTTAAAATCGGGACAAACATCCATATGATGCCATAGATTTCTTTTAAGAATTCCAACCTATAAAAAGAATTGATAGCTTCTACGTCTGTTGTATTAATTATCATTTCAACGATCAACCTCTCCCATAATGATATCTATGCTACCTAGTATCGTCATAATATCAGCCAATTTCATTCTTTTAACTAATTGAGGAAGAATTTGCAAATTGACAAAACCCGGCGGTCGAATTTTCCATCTCCAAGGAAAAACATTCTGATCTCCTATCATAAAAATCCCCAATTCCCCTTTTGGAGCTTCGACTCTTACATAAAGTTCTTGCTTCGACAATTCAAAAGTAGGAGAAGCTTTTTTACTAATGAATCGGTATTCAAAATCATTCCATTCGGTATTTCTTACTCCAGCAAAGCGCCGGGCTTCTAAATTCTCATAGGGCCCTCCCGGAATTCCTTCCAGAGCCTGTTGAATTATTTTTATAGACTCTGTCATTTCACTGATTCGTACTAAATAACGAGCTAATGAATCCCCTTCTTTTTGCCATTGGACTTCCCAGTCAAATTCGTCATAACACTCATAATGATCAACCTTACGAAGATCCCATTGCATTCCGGAAGCTCGTAGCATTGGTCCTGATAAACCCCAATTTATTGCTTCCTCTTCACTAACAATGCCTACCCCTTCAATTCGTTCTAAAAAAATAGGGTTCCGCGTAATAAGCTTTTTATATTCAGCAACCTCCCTTAAAAAATAATTGCAAAAATCCAAACACTTATCTATCCAGCCATGAGGTAGATCGGCGGCTATTCCTCCAATACGAAAATAATTATGCATCATTCGCATGCCGGTGGCAGCTTCGAATAGATCATATATTAATTCTCTTTCTCGAAAAATATAAAAGAAGGGAGTCTGTGCACCAATATCTGCCATAAAGGGTCCAAGCCATAACAAATGAGAAGCTATACGACTCAACTCCAACATAATTACTCTGATATAACTAGCTCTTTTAGGTACTTGAATATTTCCCAACTGCTCTGGTGCATTTACAGTTATTGCTTCTGTAAACATAGTAGCTAAATAATCCCAACGTGTTACATAAGGCAAATATTGTATAATTGTTCGGTTTTCTGCCATTTTTTCCATCCCCCTGTGTAAATAACCTAATATTGGTTCACAGTCGATAACATCTTCACCATCTAGAGTAAGGATGAGTCGAAGAACACCATGCATTGATGGGTGGTGAGGACCCATATTGACTATCATGAGGTCCTTTCTTGTAGCTGGTGCAGTCATAGGTTTTTTCCCGATTCATTCTTCCATGAATTGCTGAAAATCAAAAGAGAGTCATCCAAATTGAAATAATTTTTCAAATTAACGAGTTTTTATCTCTCGAATATTCAATTGACCTATTAATTCTTTATAACGTACTCTATTTTTTTTTAATAAATAAGCTAGCAGGCGTTGGCGTTTTCCCAAAATTTTCCGCAGACCTCTCTGAGATAAATAGTCTTTTTTGTGCAATTCCAAATGGGAAGTAAGCTTTCGTATCTTATTAGTAAAACAGAATACTTGGAATTCAACAGACCCTGGGCTTTCTTCTTTTTCTTTTTGTGAAATAACTGAAATGAATGAATTTTTTACCATAAAATAATCCCCCCTTTTTACAAATATGAATTTTACCGATCAGTAATAATAATGTGAGTTAGTTTAATTTGGTATACATAATCAACTCACTTTTTAAATAAAAAGAATCAATCCAATTAAACTTGCATTCGGATAGGCATACAAAACAACAGTCTATATTACATTAAATCTATATTACATTAAATTAGTATCATATATTAGACTAAAATGTAAGACAAGTTATATGTGCATTTGTTTGCTTTCATATATCAGATATGGTACAGACATAAAGTTTAATTAATTACCTTTCAATTGTGGGGTACATACGTATCCTTAACAGACTGAAACGACTTCCATTATTTGTATCAAACCAATAGCGATTCATACAAGATAAATCTTCTAATCGATAATTGGGCCAAAGAAATAATTTTAATTTAATTAATTTTTGTCTATCAAGATCTTTATTTTCATTCAAAAATTGACTAGAACTTTTAAAATTATTCTCATTACAAAATATTCTATTTTTATCCATACCTTGACTATTCTTTGAATGGAAACAAATTCGAATTCTCAATTCTCTACGACGTCGAGATGCTAAAATATTTTCAGGGAAAAGCAAATAAAAATGCTTATTTCTAGTTAGATGGCTTCGAATGGATTTATCAAAATCCTCCTTATCGGCATATCTTTGCTCTCGGTATCCTTGATTAGTACGATGCCTACTCTTATGAACTAATGAAATATTTATAGTTTGATGCATAATAAACTGACCCGCTTTTTTTACAGACAGACGAAAAGGTTCGATAATCAATCTCCCCCTTTTCATCAATTCTGTAAGAGTTAAATTCTTTTTAATCAGCATTATATCAAGATTCATCTCTCTCCTTTGAATAGAGGATAGGGTTATTTTTTTTGGATTTCTCAGTCTAAGCAAGAGACAATATACTTTGATATTATTGATCATTCTTTGATTCAAAGCACCATCCCATCTCAATTGAAAAAGTAAATATCTTTTCAGGAAGAAATCTAGTTCTGCTTCCGTATTGCTCTTGTATTGTTTTTTCTTTTGTAGTTTTTTCATGTCTGATTCCGAATAAGTTTCTGCAATCTCGTTTTCTTGGTTTTGTATATTTGAACTAAGATCTCTTTGATTTTCAAATTCTTTTTCTTTTTTATTCTTGAATTCAAATTCAAAATATTTTTTTTCGTTCGACGGTATAAGTTCTTTTTGTTTTCTATTCATGTTTTGAGTTTCACTAAGACTTTCATTTAGATTAAAATTCAAAAAAAGGAATTTGCTTGGTATAAGCCAGGGTTTCATTTTATATGCATTATAAAATAGGAAAAATTCTGGGAAGAACCAAAGTTCTAGATTCGATATAGGATGACTTAATATTTCCGCATTCATTCCCATCCAATCCCATTTTTTTTTTTGCTTGGAAAAATGGCTTTCTTTATTTTGATGAACCATAAAATAAAAAAGATCTTTTTTATCAACTTTATCAATTATTTGATACTTAAGAGCCTCGGTCTTAGTATTTTGATTCCTGTTGGTATTGACCTTGACCCAAGCTTCAATATCTACTTTTTTTCTAAAACAAAAATGGAGAATTTTCCAATCAAAATATTTTCGATCCGTATTTTTATATATACTAGCACTTTTTCCTAGAAAATTATTGATAGGTATATAGGCTAATCTAGCAAAATTTTTACTTTTTTGTGTATTGTAATTATAAGAATTCTTTGGCGTTTGATTTACTTGCAATGGTGATCTATAAATAGATAGGTCCTCCTTCTTTTCATAATTAATAGATCTATAAGATAAAAGATTATATCTATAGTATTTTTGAAAATTATCTTTCTGATTTGGTAATAAATATATTTTGTAATCACTTTGTTTTTTATAATAACTTAATTGTTCTTTTTCATATGAAACTTCTTTGTTTAAATTTTTATCTTGAATTGTACGACATTTTTTGGTGCTATTTCGCCACTTTTGTTTAGACCATCTAATCTGGGATAAATTATATTGATAATAACCTCTTAACCAGCCTTTCCATTGATTTTTTTTTGAGTTCGGAAGTTTCTTATCTTTGAATTTAGAATAAATTATTCCTTGTCTGCCAAAATAATTTTTGATTGAAGTTTTAAGAAAAAAAGATGTTCCGTGATATTCAAGAATAGATCTTAACTTAAACAAGTTAAGAACTTGAACTTGTGATAATTTGTAAAATACATATGCTTGTGAGAAGGAAGATAATTCATCAAAATTCTGTGAATTATTATTACTAATATTATAAAAGGGCTTTTGTATAGTTGAAATAAAGTCAATTGTATTTTGATTGCTTTTATTACTTTTTTCGTTATTTTTTTTAGTATTGGAAATAGGTTTATCAATCCAATTTTTTGTTGATTCAAGAAAAAGTTTTGTATGTATTCTGGTAATATTAATGATAGATAGAAGGATATCTATGTATATCTTTTCAATGAAAAATTTTATAAAAAAATAAAATTTACGGATTAATCGAGCACTACGTCTTTTTAATATTTGCCAAAGAGGTTTTGTTAATTGGAATCTTTTAGTATTACAACTACTTTTACTTTTATTAGTATTAGGACTAACATTTCTTATTGGAGTCACTTTTTTTTTTTCTTTTGTAATTCTTTCTATTTTTTTTCGAATTGTACTTGTTCTATCAGTTAGACCATTCATTTTTTTTTCTGTCAGTAAAAAATTTGTCCAATTTCTAGATCTAATTTGATTCATAGATTCATTAATTATTTGATTACCCATTATAGAATCGTTTGCTTTTTTAGTTTCGCTTGATTTATCTATTTCTTTCAATCTACTAAATATAAATATATTTATTTTTGAGATTTCTTTTATTATTCGTTTTAAAAATAGAATATTTTTGCTAAACCTTTCCTTTGTTTTTTTTGAGATAGTTAGAAAGAATCTTGTTCTTGCTTTTAAAACTTGTAAAATTAAAAAGGATTTTTTTTTTAAATTTACAAGTGTTTTTTCGAGTTTCTTTAAAACAGGTTCAAAAAAGGAAGGCCTTTTTCGGGGAGAACCAAAAGGGATTTCAGTTTCCATTCCCCAAACTGTTAAAAAACAAAAAGCATCTTTTTTACCTTTTTTTTTCATTCGATCTAGATAAGAATACCTTAGTTTAGATCCGTGCCAAGGTTTTAGATAGAAAGGAAATAGGATTTTTATCTGAATGCCGTCTAGTAACCAATTTTTTGGAAATTCTTGTTCTGATAATTGAACACCATTATAAGTACATTTAATATGTATTTCTCTCTTCCATTCCTTTAAATCTTCAGACCATTCAGGAAATTGCAATAGTAGCATACGGACAATATTTTTAGCTATTATTAATGAAGGTAATAGAATAAATTTTCTAACAGTTGATTGAGTTATTAACATTAAACCCCTTATTATTTGCGCAAATGGAATCGTATCCCAAGCTTCTGCTATTTCTATTCGTGCTTTCTCCTTTCTTTTGTTTTCTTCTTTTTTGTCCTTTTCTTTTTTTTTTTCTTCTTTTCTCTCTTCTTCTGTATAATCTGAAATTTTTATTTCTGCTCCCTCTCTCATCCAGTTTCGAAAAATGAGTTTCATTAGTCCTGAGGTATCAAAAGAAAAAAAACTCAATTTGTCTATTCTGTTCAAAAAGAGGAGAGAATGCACATTTGCTTGAAAGAGTTCCCAAATAACTGTTTTACGTCTTTGTGCTCGGATAGAGCCTTTGATTATGTCTCTCCGAAAATCCGATTGTTGTGAATAGCGTATTAAAGCCACTTCGTCTGTTTGATCAGGGTTGTTAGTATCTTTATTAGTAGTATCACTATTTTGCTCGTTATCACTAAAAATTACTACACGTTTGAATTTTCTTGAACGAATCTCATGATCAATGGGTACTTCTTCTTCACCCTCTCCTTCCTGTTGTTCTAATTCATTGATTAATTTATACGACCATCGAGGTACCTTTTTACTAATTTCTTTTATTCCAATAATGTTTTTATTTCTTTTTTTTTTATTAGTATCGGTTATAATTGTATTGAATAAAAATTGGAAAAGGTTTGTTTCCTTTTCAAACTCAACTCTTTCTTGTTCTGAAAATAAAAAAGATCTTTTCCAATTTTTATTTGATTCCCTTTCTCTAACAAGTTGATTGATTAAAGTCAAGAAATAACTCATTTTTTTTGATAATGTTTTTTTTTCAAATCTATCCATTTTATGTTCAAATTTTTGGAGATGAGTATCAGTAAGAA